ATAAATTCCAAAATCCATTCCGTCGTCCAGTTGCCACAACCGTCTTTTTGGTTGGGACCGCAGTGGCCCTTTGGTTGGGTATTGGAGCAACATTACCCATTGATAAATCTCTAACTTTAGGTCTTTTTTAAATTGATTCGATTGTAAAATAATAGACGTGTGTATCTAGGGAATAGTTGCTTCAAAGTGAATTTTCCCTAGATACACCTATTCAATTGAATTCAGGAGTTATTCCGAATAATACGGGTGGCGTTAAAAAATGAATTGATTATTGGATTCTAAAAAAAAGGAAATAAATCCAGAATTTAAACCTTCTTTTTAGGTAAATATGTGAAATGCTTTTCTAGAGTGCTCAATATTTGTTTTACATCTGCTATGCGAAAATGTTCAATTTTCATAAGATCTTCTTGGTTGTTATTCAATAGGTCCAATAATGTATGTATATTGGAATTTTTGAGGCAATTGTAGATCCTGGGAGGCAATTCTAATTGATCAATAAAAATCGATTTCAATGCTATTTTTTTTTTTCTTAGCTCAGTCAATCTATTATGAAATAAAAAAAGGGGTAAAGTAACCCGGTCTTGATTATCCTCGAAATGGAGGTTTTCTTTTTCCGCATATAGAAAAGGAATAAATAAATCAATTAAATTCCGAGAGGCTTCATAAAGTGCTTCTTTAGGAGTTAAACTCCCATTTGTCCATATTTCGAGAAAAAGGATCTCTTGTTTTTCATCACCATTACTATACGAATGAATACTATGATTCACATTTCGAACAGGCATGAATACAGCATCTATAGGATAACTTCCGTCTTGAAAGTTGTTTGGCGTTTTTAGACGATATCCGCGATTCCTCTCGAGTTGTAATCCAATATGTAAATCTATTGGTTCCGTCAAGTTAGCTATATGCTGTGTAGTATCAACGATTTCCACATAAGGTGGTGAGATGATATCTTGAGCAGTTACATATGCGGGTCCCCTAACAAAAATAGACGCGTCACAGGTTCCATATAAATTGCTTCTCAATACAATTTCTTTCAAATTCATTAAAATTTCATGTACTGATTCTTGAATCCCTACTATAGTTGAATATTCATGTGGTATTTTCTCAGATTTTGCACGTATAATACATGTTCCTTCAATTTCGCCAAGTAGAGCTCTGCGCATGGCAATTCCTATTGTATCGGCTTGACCTTTCATAAGTGGAGATAGAATAAAGCGTCCATAATAAAGACGTTTACTATCTGTTCTTGATTCAACACACTTCCACTGCAGTGTCCGAGTAGATACTCTTATTTTCTCTCGAACCATAGTAATATTATAGATAATAGATCAGATCGTTGAGTTATTTATTTCTCTTGAAATACCTTTATTAGTTTTTTTTACACGCGTCTTTTTTTAGGAGGTCGACAGCCATTATGTGGCATGGGGGTTACATCCCGTACGAAACTTAATAGTATGCCACTTCTACGAATAGCTCGTAATGCTGCATCCCTTCCGAGACCAGGACCTTTTATCATGACTTCTGCTCGTTGCATACCTTGATCTACTACTTTACGAATAGCGTCTCCTGCTGCGGTTTGAGCAGCAAACGGTGTCCCTCTTTTTGCCCCTTTGAACCCGCAAGTGCCGGCGGAGGCCCAAGAAACCACCCGACCTCGTACATCTGTAACAGTCACAATGGTATTGTTGAAACCGGCTTGAACATAAATAACTCCTTTTGGTATTTTACGTGCACTCTTACGTGCATTAATACGCCTACTCCTACGTGAACCACTTTTTGGTATGGGTTTTGCCATATTTTATCGTCTCATAAATATGAGTCAGAGATATATGGAGATATCCATGTCATGTCAAAACAAATCCTTTCGTTTTTTTTTATTTGTACCTCGAGTCCGTTATAACGTCCCCTTTATGAGTAGACTGATTATCCTTGTCGTTGTTTATGTTTCGGGTTGGAACAAATTACTATAATTCGTCCCCGCCTACGAATTAGTCGACATTTTTCACAAATTTTACGAACGGAGGCCCTTATTTTCATATTTTTCATTCCTTACTTTAATTCCGAATCGATTTCTTGGAAGAAAATAAGTTGCTTGAAATTTTCAATCTAAAATTGTATTCCGGAATGTAGAAGTTGAAAAACAACTTAATCGGTTGAATCCTTGTTACGGAGTCTATAAATTATACGTCCTCTGGTTGAATCATAACGGCTTACTTCAATTTTAACTCTATCCCCCGGTAGGATTCGTATAAAACTACGGCGTATCCTTCCGGAAACATAACCTAGAAGCAGATCCTCATTATCTAAACGAACCCGGAACATGCCGTTAGGAAGTGATTCAATAATTAAACCTTCATGAATCGATTTTTCTTCTTTCATTCCGGGCAAAACCCCCTTAAAGTATCGACTAATGGAGGAAGGGTGATATTAGACAACCCGTCCTTTCTTTCTTTTTTCAAAATAGGAAGTTTCAGATCCAATTCGCATAGCAGAAGGA